AAGAATGTAAATTTTTTCTAATTTTGTCATCATCAAATTGTTTTCGAATAGGTCCATTCACATCCAAGGGTGTAAAATATCACAAAGAATCAATTCAAAAAGATTCTCTAATTCCAATTAGGAATTCATTTGGTCCTTTAGGAATAGCCCTTCAAATTGCGAATTTTTTTTCATTTTACCATTTAATAACTCATAATCAAATTTCGGTAACTAATTATTTACAACTTGAAAATTTAAAACAAACCTTTCAACTACTTAAATTTCAATTTCCATATTATTTAATGGATGAAAATGGAAGAATTTATAATCCCGATCCATGCAGTAATATCATTTTGAATCCATTCAAATTGAATTGGTATTTTCTTCATTATAATTCTACCTTTTGTGAAGAGACATCCACAAAAATGAATCTTGGACAATTTCTTTGTGAAAATATATGTATAAAAAAAAATCGACCACACGTAAAATCGGGTCAAGTTATAATTGTTCAATTTGACTGTGTAGTAATAAGATCGGCTAAGCCCTATTTGGCTACTCCGGGAGCAACGGTTCACGGTCATTATGGGGAAATCATTTATGAGGGGGATACATTAGTAACATTTATATATGAAAAATCGAGGTCTGGTGACATAACGCAAGGTCTTCCAAAAGTGGAACAAGTCTTAGAAGTTCGTTCTATTGATTCAATATCGATGAATCTACAAAAGAGGATTGATGGTTGGAACGAACGTATAAGAAGAATTCTTGGAATTCCTTGGGGATTCCTGATTGGGGCTGAGCTAACTATAGCGCAAAGTCGTATCTCTTTAGTTAATAAGATCCAAAAGGTTTATCGATCCCAGGGGGTGCAGATACATAATAGGCATATAGAAATTATTGTACGCCAAATAACATCAAAAGTCTTGGTTTCAGAAGATGGAATGTCGAATGTTTTTTTGCCCGGCGAACTTATTGGATTATTTCGGGCAGAACGAACGGGGCGCGCTTTGGAAGAATCAATATGTTACCGAGCTACCTTATTGGGAATAACGAGAGCATCTCTGAATACTCAAAGTTTTATATCCGAAGCGAGTTTTCAAGAAACTGCGCGAGTTTTAGCAAAAGCCGCTCTCCGGGGCCGTATCGATTGGTTGAAAGGACTAAAAGAAAATGTTGTTTTGGGGGGGATGATACCCGTTGGTACCGGATTCAAAGGATTCGTACACCGTTCAAGTCAACATAAGGGCATTCCCTTGAAAACAAAAAAAAAGAATCTATTCGAGGGAGAAATGAGAAATATTTTGTTTTACCACAGAGAATTATTTGATTTTTTTCTTTCAAAGAATTTTTCTGATAGATCAAAACAACAATGATTTATGAGGTTTAATAGAAGATATTCCTTCTTTTATGTATTTGTTATGGTTATTTAATTTAGTATTTAATAATAAAATAAAGAAATTAAAAAAGAACAAATAGAAAAAAATTAATAGTTAGTTTGGGTTGTATATCAATGGCCAATCCGCGGTAGAAAATAAAGTTCCGTTGGAACAATTATTTATTTCAGAATACCTCATCTCTTTATTTTATTAAAAAAAGAGAAAGTGTGGGGAGAAATGACAAGAAGATATTGGAACATCGATTTGGAAGAGATGATGGAAGCAGGAGTTCATTTTGGTCACGGTACTCGTAAATGGAATCCTAGAATGTCACCTTATATCTCTGCAAAATGTAAGGGTATTCATATTATAAATCTTACTAGAACCGCTCGTTTTTTAGCGGAGGCTTGTGATTTAGTTTTTGATGCATCAAGTAGAGGAAAACAATTTTTAATTGTTGGGACAAAAAATAAAGCAGCTGATTCAGTAGCATGGGCTGGAATAAGGGCTCGCTGTCATTATGTTAATAAAAAGTGGCTTGGGGGTATGTTAACAAATTGGTCCACGACAGAAACAAGACTTCAAAAATTCAGGAATTTGAGAATGGAACAAAAGGAAGGAAGACTCGCCCGTCTTCCCAAGAGAGATGCAGCCGTGTTGAAGAGACAATTATCTCACTTGCAAACATATCTGGGCGGGATCAAATATATGACAGGATTACCGGATATTGTAATCATCGTTGATCAACAAGAAGAATATACAGCCCTTCGAGAATGTATTACTTTGGGAATTCCAACGATTTGTTTAATCGATACAAATTGTGACCCGGATCTTGCGGATATTTCGATTCCGGCAAACGATGACGCTATAGCTTCAATTCGATTAATTCTTACCAAATTAGTATTTGCAATTTGTGAAGGTCGCTCTAGCTATATAAGAAATCTTTGATTCATAATAAAATCCAAAATGGATTTCCTAAGCGCTATATTGGTTACTATATTATATCCTGATTCTCAAAAACTAGTTAAAAAAATGAAAGAAAGGGGGATATGATATTATGTAATTAATCGGTATCTTAAATAAATAGAAAATAAAAGTAAACAAGTCGCGAAAGAGATGGTTGAATCAAAATAATTTTTTTTAAGTTATATTTCTGTCAGAGGACAATATGAATGTTCTATCATATTCAATCAACCCACTAAAGGGGTTATATAATATATCTGGTGTAGAAGTAGGTCAACATTTCTATTGGCAAATAGGGGGTTTCCAAATTCATGGCCAGGTACTTATAACTTCTTGGGTTGTAATTGCTATCTTATTAGGTTCAGCTGCTATAGCTGTTCGAAGTCCACAAACCATTCCGACTGGCGGTCAAAATTTCTTTGAATATGTCCTTGAATTCATTCGAGACGTGAGCAAAACTCAAATTGGAGAAGAATATCGTCCTTGGGTTCCCTTTATTGGGACTATGTTTTTATTTATTTTTGTTTCTAATTGGTCAGGGGCTCTTTTACCTTGGAAAATTATAGAGTTACCTCACGGGGAATTAGCTGCACCCACGAATGATATAAATACTACTGTTGCTTTAGCTTTACTCACGTCAGTAGCCTATTTCTATGCGGGTCTTACAAAAAAGGGATTAGGTTATTTTGGGAAATACATTCAACCAACTCCAATTCTTTTACCCATTAACATCTTAGAAGATTTCACAAAACCTCTATCACTTAGTTTTCGACTTTTCGGAAATATATTAGCGGATGAATTAGTAGTTGTTGTTCTTGTTTCTTTAGTCCCTCTAGTGGTTCCTATACCTGTCATGTTTCTTGGATTATTTACAAGTGGTATTCAGGCTCTTATTTTTGCAACTTTAGCCGCAGCTTATATCGGCGAATCCATGGAAGGTCATCATTGATTAGTCTTAAGACGACTATGACTTTTCGTTTAGATCCAGGTAATATATGTGTATGTGTATCTTAAGATATTCTATCAAGATAATCTATTTTATTTAGAGCATAGAAATGTACAAAACAAATATGTACAGTTGAGAAGTGCAAAATAAAAAAAAGTGTTGGTTAATAGAGAGGGGCGGGTGCCACAGGTATGTGAAATCTAATGACTATAAATTAATTCTTGCAGATTAGATGGTTCGAAGAATGATTAGAAAATCCGATTGAATTAAAAATAAAATAGGCGGTTTACATTATTGAAGAAACATATGTATATTTTATATTAGATATTGACAAGTTATATATCAACTAATATGAAATTTGCCCTACTTGAATTTTTATAGAAATACCAACCGAAGTCCTTCCGTTTCGTTAATGATTCAATAAGATTTTGATTTTATTTCAATTTGGCGTTTGTAATTATTTCGACTGGATGAATATTAGCAATGAAATAATTTAGTCATAATGCATTGGTTGATTGTATCATTAACCATTTCTTTTTTTTGTGTGTGTGAGGAACTTATCATGAATTCACTGATTGCTGCCGCTTCCGTTATTGCCGCTGGATTGGCTGTAGGGCTTGCTTCTATTGGACCTGGAGTTGGTCAAGGTACTGCTGCGGGACAAGCTGTAGAAGGTATTGCGAGACAGCCCGAAGCAGAGGGAAAAATACGAGGTACTTTATTACTTAGTTTAGCTTTTATGGAAGCTTTAACAATTTATGGATTAGTTGTAGCATTAGCGCTTTTATTTGCAAATCCTTTTGTTTAATCTGATAAATCTGAGAAAAGGAAAAAATATGAGAAATACATATTTTTTTTAACTTGGACTTGTAGGTTGCTTTTTCACATTATAGGAAAATCTCACTCCTACAAAATTACTTATTCGTTGAGAAAATAACCCATGGGAAGGACTTATTTGAGGAGGAAGAATTAGTGGTACCCACTCGCTTTTTTCCTTCCTTCCCCTTCTTAATTCCAAAGATAACTGTTGTAACAAAGGAAGTATTTTGCAATTCACAGGAAACTTAATATAGTACCTAAATTAGTAATTCTATTTCAATGAGTTAAATATTATTCTTATTGGGAATTGGGGAATCTCAATTAAAAAAAAATTATTTCTAAACTTTATTTCTTTATATTTATAAAGATTAGATAGAAATAGCAAAGAAGTCAAATAATACAACGATTTTTTTAGTTTATCTATAAAAGGAGATCATATGAAAAATGTAACCGATTCTTTCGTTTTCTTGGGTCACTGGCCATCTGCCGGGAGTTTCGGGTTTAATACCGATATTTTAGCAACAAATCTAATAAATCTCAGTGTAGTGCTTGGTATATTGATCTTTTTTGGAAAGGGAGTGTGTGTGGGTTGTTTATTTCAAGAATAGGTTGGATTCAACCAACTGGACCTCTTTTTTCTTTCTAATTAGGACGAAAGGTGCATGATTTCACGAATGACTTCTGAATCAATATATAGAATAATAAATAAAGAAATCATATGTAAGAACCATAGCATTTCGTGATTTGTTGGTAAATATGCTTTGATTCTCTAACAACCAATAATGTGGGATCATTAACATGGTTAAAACTTAAACTGTTTGAAGTCCAAGCACAGCAGGGTATTCTTTCTACCACTATTTTGATACTTAATATGATATCGAGACGTTTTTTAAAAAAAAAAGTTCGAAATTTTTCGA